TCTTTGATTGATGGATCCAACAACCAAACCTATTTTTTTTTTAATGAATTAAAAAAGAGAGTGGTTTTATTCGAAGCGCTTCGTGATTTTCAACCAATTATGTGCTTCAATATAATTACCTGGAGTAAGCGCTATAGCTTGTTTCCAATACTCAGCAGCTTGATCGGACCAAGCTTCCGCAATTTCAGAATCACCCTGTAGAATGGCCTGTTCTCCCCGGTCGGAATAGGTGGTTCCTTCCCTTAGAACCGTACTTGAGAGTTTCCTATCTCATACGGCTCAAAAATCGATTCTTTTTGTGTCCTATCTTAATCTACCCTATGCTAACTGAATTAGATTTCTCATAAACCTATCCCATTTTTTCTTGGGTTAACCAGAAGAAGTTAATTACATAAGTTTCAAACCCTAATTTTGATCAATAATCAGAATCAGTTTGATCTTTTCTCCCACCTTCAGAAGAATGAAGCATAGGTATCCCCACAATATCGTTAGAATTTTCTGAAAGGTAACTATCTCGGTTTCATATATGGAATTCATATAGAATCTTTGAAAAAGACTTTTTTCCATAAGAAAAAAGAACTTACTATCTTTGGGATCTGATGCTACACCGCTGCTCAATACCTTAGTGGATCGACTCTATTACATAAGTTGATTCCTAACTTTTGTCCCATATCATGACATAAGTAAGCAGTTCTTAACTGTATCGACTCAATAGCTCGCTAATTGATCTTTACGGTGCTTTCTCTATCAATTTGATCCTTTATCCATAGAATATAGTATATAGGCTGCACTCATTTTTTTTTTCTTCCTATTTTGGTTCTCGTGAAGTCTCTTTCCTTGCTACAGCTGATAAAAATCGTTGCTTTGGACGATGCATTATGTAGAAAGCCTATTTTTTCTAGTATTTACTAGCCAATTTGATCTTTGCTTTTTTTCCTTATTTCTATAGTGGAGATAGTCGCACGTAATGACAGATCACGGCCATATTATTAAAAGCTTGTGGTAAGAATGGGTTTCGTTCTAGTGCCCGGAAATAATATTCCAAAGCCTTTGTATGCTCTCCATTGCTTGTGTGTATAAGGCCTATGTTATAGAGTATATAACTTCGATCATAGGGATCAATTTCTGGTCGCGTAGCTTCATAATAATTCTGTAAAGCTTCCGCATAATTTCCTTCGGATTGAGCCAACATCCGTTACGGTCGTTCATTCTATTCAAAAAATCTCCGTTCCAGAACCGTACATGAGATTTTCATCTCATACGGCTCCTCCCTTCTGCGCATAGTACTAAGGGGAATAATCCATAGAATAAAAATTGAATTATTCTCATCTCATTATGAACTGAAAGGAACTAGTATTTTTACAAGAAATCTCTAGCCAGCCTTCCCGCAAGAGGTTTTTTCTTAACACCAATCATATTAGTGTTAGATATAAATGGTAACTCCAACAATTTCTTTGTTCTCAACGCCTTCTATTTCCAGGAATTAGTCACTTCAACGATCTTTGATGGTTATACGGGTATCCAAAGTACAAACGAGATGGATGTTTGTTGTCCCAACCATTCTTGTTAGTCCCGATACCGATAAAGAAAGGGGAAATTTATAACAAAGTTTTTGTGTTGTTGATTCCTAGGTGTAGTGCTTTTTCCCTTATGCCGTCTATTGGTACTAATGTAGTGTAGGATTGACCCGCAATACAGAACCCATAGGTGTAACCTTTCGCTCAATACTCAAATCAACAATTGAAACATCTGAGGCTGCATCAATCGAGGATACACGATAGAAGGAATTGTTCTATCTCCAAACTTCACCTTCACCGAGCGTAGGTTTATTTCAAGAATTTCGTTCTTTCTATACCGAACCGCGTCTCTTTCTCGTAAGACTGAGGTGAGGGCTAAAAAAAACAAGAAAAAAGAATCAAATCGCACCATCTCTGTAATAGGTAAATGCCTTTTTTTCTCCTGAAGTTGTCGGAATTATTCGTAATAAGATATTGGCTACAATTGAAGAGGTCTTATCAATAAAATTTCCATTTATATTAGATCTAGGCATAATTAGCAATCCATTCTAGAATTCTTTTCATTACCCCTCGGGGAAAATGATCCCACAAACAAAGCAAAGGAATTATACAGTACGAAATAACATAAAAACAGACTAATTTTATTCTAATAAATAGATATTAAATAGATATGGGCTTTCCACTTAAATTGTCCCCTTTTGTTTGGGAAAGATATGAGATATTGGAATCAGATTGATTTCATTCCCATTTTTGTAGTATACCAATGAGCGGAACTATTACTATTTCATCTAAGTTAAATAACCAAGGACTTTTTTTACTACAGATTCTAATAACTCGAGAAGTTTTGATTTGGTTATGATCCAAAGAGAAAAAAGAATGGAATAATCATTCCATGAAAAAATAGAGTAGAGTAACCATACCTTCTGTTTGCATAATGTGTATACACCACGCCATACAATCGAAATATCAAAATCCATGGGACG